TCGCCCACAATCATCCATCCCTAAACGTCCCTTATCTCCCACTAGTCAATAGGCAAGCAAATAGTATGATTAGGATTCCAGGCGCAAAGATGCAAAGCCAAAGAAAACCATGGGACTTGATCCTCCACAAAGGCATAGCTCTTTCTTCGCCGGATATGACCCGACTCTCTCGTATTGATTTGTTTCTCTTAAGCGGAGATCTTCGAAGAAGCAACGTTAAACTCTCGGGTCCTGCCCTTAAAAGCATTCGATTGGATTCTCTAATAGGGAAGGGAGGATATTGATTACCCATTCTTAATTCTATATCATGAGAAAGTACCTTCCCCTTCTTTGGCGTAAATGAATGGAGTATTATTATTATCCTACTGAAGAGAAGCATCAATATCTACATGATTCAAACTATCCTCTATTCCACTGGAAATAGATGAATCTCCCCGGGTAGGGTTTGAACCTACGACCAATCGGTTAACAGCCGACCGCTCTACCACTGAGCTACCGAGGAAGATTGCAGAGCCCATATACATTCAAAGACTCTTGTTTCTTGAGCCGCCTTTTAACCCTTAACCTCTAAGACGTTCATTATTCGAAGACACAAAGCTTCCTTCGGGACTTCATAAACCTCGCGTACACCCTAACTCTTATTATAGGACGAAGCGGTAGTGATAGCAATCCCCTCTGCCTCCTCGGATAGAGCCCCTGATTCGGGGGGGGGGGGCGATCAATCATGACTAAGATCTTACGCACCAGCCCCCCCCCCTAAGATGCATATCGATCAATCAACAATCACTAGTTTCTATTTCTCCTTTTCCGAGAAACATAGTAGAATAGTCACAGGATTCTTCTACTTCTAGAAGTAGAAGCAATATCTTCTCTTGCAAGACTCTTAGGAAACGAGAGAAACGAAAACAATTAACAATGGAACGATCCCAATGATTAATCCGAATAAATAAGAGGATACTCTCCCGCCTTCCCCGTATCTGGCACTCTCTCCCCCTAAGAAACTCGAGATACCGATACCATTAATCATTCCGTCAATTACCCATTTGTCAAATATTGAAATAAGCTTGCTCACAGAACGGATACCTCTTATGAAGAATCTATCATAATAATAATCAATGTAACCCCATATCATATAATTACAAAGATAAGGGAAACGAAGAATAGTCAGGATAATCAAGAATTAATTGGAGTTTTATGAAATGAAGATAGCAGTCTACGGAAAGGGCGGGATTGGAAAATCAACAACTAGTTGTAATATATCCATAGCTTTAGCGAGACGCGGAAAAAGAGTGTTACAAATTGGATGTGACCCTAAACATGATAGTACTTTTACTCTTACAGGATTCTTAATACCTACCATTATAGATACTTTACAATCGAAAGATTATCATTATGAAGATGTGTGGCCTGAAGATGTTGTTTATAAGGGTTATGGAGGAGTAGATTGTGTAGAAGCAGGCGGCCCCCCGGCAGGGGCTGGTTGTGGAGGGTATGTAGTAGGAGAAACAGTTAAGTTATTAAAAGAATTGAATGCTTTTTATGAGTATGATATTATCCTCTTTGATGTTTTGGGAGATGTAGTATGTGGAGGTTTTGCAGCTCCATTAAATTATGCTGATTATTGTATCATTATAACAGATAATGGATTTGATGCCCTTTTTGCAGCAAATCGTATCGCTGCATCGGTTAGAGAAAAAGCGCATACTCATCCATTACGGCTAGCAGGGTTAGTGGGAAACCGAACAGCTAAGAGAGATTTGATTGATAAGTATGTAGAAGCTTGTCCAATGCCTGTATTAGAAGTATTACCTCTAATCGAAGACATTCGGGTCTCTAGAGTAAAAGGGAAAACCCTGTTCGAAATGGCTGAATATCAATCAAATCTTAATTATGTTTGTGATTTCTATTTGAATATAGCAGATCAACTATTATCTCAACCAGAAGGGATTGTCCCTAGAGAGGTTCCAGACAGGGAATTATTCAGTCTACTCTCAGATTTTTATCTAAATCCTGATCACGGACAACGGAATAAGAAGACCCAAAATGAACAGGACGTTCTGCTTGATTCTACGATGATCTAATATTAGAGACCTGATCCTTCCTTCCATTCATACTTCTTTAGGAAACTATTTCATGAAGACTCTTGAAACTCTCACTTTTGAATGTGAAACTGGTAATTATCACACTTTTTGTCCTATTAGCTGTGTAGCCTGGTTGTATCAAAAAATAGAAGATAGCTTTTTCTTAGTGGTAGGAACAAAGACTTGTGGTTATTTTTTACAGAATGCTCTTGGAGTTACGATCTTTGCGGAACCTCGTTATGCAATGGCAGAACTAGAAGAGGGGGATATCTCAGCATAATTGAATGATCAAGAAGAATTAGGAAGAATCTGTCGTCAAATAAAGAGAGATAGAGACCCTAGCGTTATTATTTGGATTGGTACGTGTACTACAGAAATAATAAAGATGGATCTGGAAGGTATAGGACCGAAGCTAGAAAAGGAACTTGGAATACCGATTATAGTAGCCCGAGCCAATGGATTAGATTATGCCTTTACTCAAGGAGAAGATACTGTACTCGCTGCTATGACACATCGATGCCCGGAATATAATGCACAGAGATACAAACGGAATCAAAAATCAATTGAAGATTTTGATGAATCAAATATCACTCTAGTAAAATCAACAAGATCTCTTCCAAATAAGCAGGAACAAAATAATGGTATCCTAGTCCTTTTCGGATCTCTACCCTCAACCGTAGCTTCTCAATTAAATTCAGAGTTAGAACGCCAATCCATTCGAGTCTCAGGTTGGTTACCGTCTCAAAGATATATAGAACTTCCATCATTAGGAAAAGGAGTCTATGTCTGTGGTGTAAATCCTTTTCTAAGCCGTACAGCAACAACTCTTATGCGGCGTAGGAAATGCCAGCTAATTGGAGCACCTTTCCCGATTGGTCCAGATGGGACACGTGCGTGGATCGAGAAGATTTGTTCTGTCTTTAATATAGAACCTTATGGCTTAGAAGAAAGAGAAAATAAGATATGGAAAGGCTTGAAAGATTATCTTGGAATAGTAACGGGAAGATCTATATTCTTCATGGGAGATAATTTATTAGAAATCTCGATAGCAAGATTTCTAATTCGATGCGGAATGATTGTTTACGAAATAGGTATTCCTTATCTGGACAAACGATATCAAGCTGCTGAATTATCTCTTTTACGAGATACTTGCATAAGAATGAATACACCTATGCCACGGATCGTTGAGAAACCTGATAATTATAACCAAATGCAACGTATGCATGAATTAAGACCTGATTTAGCAATCACTGGGATGGCTCATGCCAATCCTTTAGAAGCAAGAGGTATCGATACAAAATGGTCTGTCGAATTTACATTTGCTCAGATTCATGGATTTACGAACGCAAAAGATGTGCTTGAACTTGTTACGCGTCCTCTACGACGGAATACTGATTTAGGACGCTTGGGTTGGAACAACCTTTCAAAACAGGCATTAACAATCTGATTAAGACTAAGGAAGATACCAAGAATTGATAACTAATTGATGAAAATATCTCGAAATGTATCTTAGATTTCTTAACCATAAAGGATATCCTTTATGGTTAAGAAATCTATTGATCTTCTCCAAAAAGAGTGGTATACTAGAGAACTAAGCAATAAATATTGCTCATACATCGAAAGAAAAAGAGAACAGAAACAAAGGAAAATACTTATTATGAACGTAGAAAGCGTTCAAATGTCGTTGTATCTATTCCAAGCCTTAATATTGACTTGGGTGAGAGTAGCAAGTCCTTGTATACTCTTTGGACTCTATTATGGGTTACTATCAACATTACCTATTGGGCCTTCCCATATCATATCTATAAGATCTTTTTTACTGAGAGGAAATGCTAGTGGCTTTGCAGCTTTGAGTGGTTTGATAATAGGTCAGCTAATACTATTTTTATCAATATTCTATTCACCCTTATACATATTGATAATAAAACCTCATGTTATAACACTCTTAATAGTGCCGTACATGTTGTTCTACTGGTTTCGAATCAAGGATTTATCAGATTATCGAGTCTTTCATCCTATCGGTTTATTAATTGATTCTCGGATCTATAACATATTCTTAGAAAGCTTTCTTCTCCAGATTCTGAATCCAATACTTTTGCCAAGTCCTGTATTAGCTAGACTTATTCATCTTTTCCTTTTCCGTTACAGTACTAATGTGATATTTTTAATTAGTACCTTTATGGGTTGGTTAATTGGTCATATACTATTTATTAATCTATTGAGATTATTAGTAGTTCGCTTACAGAGTGATTCACCGATTCTCTATGTACTGATAAAACGAATTATTCATAATACTTTTAGTATTATTGTTTATATAAACGTATTGCTGTATTTAGGCAAAGCTCCGGTATCTCTTTTTACTTATAAAATTGAGGATAGACTGGTTTTGCTTGAAGAAAATTTTTATGAATTACCAGATTGGATATTATGGATGTTCAAACAATGGCCTACTTCTTATTTTGATCAACACAGACCAAATCGGCCTATACGATACATAACAAGTTGGTTCAGTGGTAATAGTCCTGTGAAGAAACAAGTATCAACTCATTTTTTTGATAAATGTTTGAGTGATGGGAAAGAAAGGATAACTTTTACAGCATTACCCAGTTTATCAATCTTTGAGAATCAATTACAACTACTAGAACCTTTTAAAGAGAAAGAATTCAACGTAAATCCATATAAATATTGGATCTCAGACCAATCAATCAGAAAAGAAGCTCTAATCAATGAATTAAAAGATCGAATTCGATCTTTAGATACTAATTGCATCTTTTCAAAGATAATAGAGAGAAGGACGGAATTGGTTCACCCAAATCAAGAAAGATTACCTAAGGCATCTAACCCCTTCCTAAGTAACTTATATCGGATAAAGTTTCCAATCTCAAAATCACTTTGGATATTGTACGATTTGTTAAAATCAAGAATAGATAATCAAATAATAGATAATAATAACAAATATACTGAACAATATAATGATTATGCGAAGATTGAAGATTGGATTTCTAATAGGTACCGACAGTTAAGCTGTGATAAGATTCCTCTTCCTTGGGAAACAATACCGCCAAGAGCTCAGGATATATTCTTATTCATGTTCGAGGATTCGAAAGACGTTAGGATTCAACAGATATTCGATGAAATGGATCTTCTGTATAACGAGGAAGATTTACCATCGGGGGAAGTAACTTGGGAGCAAGTATTTAAGCTTCCGCTGCCAGAACGCACTCTATTCTTTATCTGCCTTCAAGAAGATTGTAATGGCTTCGATTGGATCGATCTATTAGATATCTCTTCGATTGACAAGAAAAAATATTCTTACTCAAAACAGAGAGTACACTCAGCCTATAAGATTGAAGAAATGATGAAAGAATTAACTGATAATAGTCAATTAATACTTGATAATCCATTTGATATTGTGGGTGGAGTTACTGATATTCGTAATAGGAAATTAAAGAATCTAGGAATCAGTATCGAAAAAACGATATCAAAACCGAAAAGGATAATCAAACGTTTCTCAGAAACCCCTGATTTTCGACGAGAACTTATAAAGGGGTCTATGCGTTCTAGGAGACGTAAGGTGCTGGTTTGGAAATTGTTCCAAGAAAAAGCACATTCGCCTTTTTTCTTAAGATTACTAGAAATACCTACCCTATCCCAACCCTCGGTAAAAGATTTTATCGATTCTGATAGATTGACAATCAATCCAGAACAGGAAACTAATAGAGAATTTGAACAACAACTATCAGCGTCTTCATCCTTAAAGAATAAACAAGTAATACGCTCGTTGATATCCGCTAGATTAGATGTAAGTTCCATTCACACGGGAAGGAGTTTATTATTAGTGCTACAATCGAATCTTCGAAAATATGTGAAATTACCTATATTAATCACATTAAAGAATTTTGTTCGTATCTTTCTTTTCCAAGTTCCAGAATGGAATGAGGATTGGAGTGAGTGCCACAAAGAATCTCATATTAATTGCACTTATGACGGTGAAGAGTTTTCAGATACTGATTTGCCGGCTCGTTGGTTGAAAGAAGGCCTTCAGGTAAAGATTGTTCATCCTTTTCGATTGAAGCCTTGGCATAATCATAAGAAGAAACCATCAATTCCTCGGGGAAGTAAGATAAACCTCAAGGATATTTCAGTACAAAAATTAAGAAGAAATAAGTCAGAGAAAGAAGGGTTTCAAGCTACTTATTTGACAATCTGGGGATTTCAGACAGATAGACCTTTCGGCACTATTAAGAAAGAGCCTTCTTTTTGGAAACCTATTAAAAGAGAATTAAGAAAAACCTGGAGGAATAATATTTCATTGCGAACTAGGGAAATAGGTTCTTTTTGTTCTAGATTAGGTATACCTATAAAATTCGGTTCAAGCGTGCGGAAAGATTTGAATTCTTTGGACAGATTTAAGGTGATTCAAGACGATCCTCGTCGAATTGAAAACAATGAGACTAAAGTGAAAGGAAAAATAAATAGTGGGAAAATTGATAGAGAATCTATTAATATCCCTAATTACTCTCAATTGATTACTGGTATTGACAATAAAATAGTATCAGATGCCTTCGGTGGATCTGACTTGAAAACTGGATTTTCCATTTATCAACCTAATAATCAATTACTTTCAAAGATTGATACCTATGAACAGATTAAACCTATTCATCTCAGTAAAGCGGAAATAGATAAAAGATTAAACAATACAAATATTATTAGTTCTTTAAGGTTTAAAAAGAAATTAATAGATATTCGAAGAAGAAGCTTGATATTGCGTATAGGAATCACAGAATTCATTGATAAATATTTATCAATAGCAAAATCTCTTCAAACAATTAATAGGATCCTCTCTCATTATTCTGTTACATTGATGACCTTCCAATTCCAATTACTAAGAGTCATAAAGAATATTATCGAGAATGATACTGACATAGAGGAGTCGGCCCTGGCTATTCCGAATACGGACAAGAATATATTCCAAGTAGATAATAAATCGATCGGATCATTCTCTCAAGCATATATTTATGACAATTTCTGGTATACAAATGGAACAGACAATGTCGATCTAAATGATTTGATGAAGACCTTGAAAAATAATGGAATTTCAAAAAAGTTTAGTATTCAAGAAGAATTGGACAAAGATTCTGACTGGAATGATTATGGAGAGGAGTGGAATTATGAAAAATATAATGATTTGCTTGAGAATGCTGATCTTTCAATAAAAAGAGAGAATAACTTGATATCTCTCCCAGCCAAGAACCGTAAGGGAAAAAAACAGGATTTTTTAGGATATCTTAATAACAGAGACAAGATTATACAAGAATATATTGATGAACCAATTAAAGACCTTGTTTTGATACAGGGTCTTTCCAAGCAACTTTTGGATCTAACTACGAATGATTGGGAAAATTGGTTAGGATCTTTCAACAGGTATAACTTGCCATTAGAAGTATGGCGTAAAATAGCACCACAAGAGTGGAGAGTCAATGTTGAGAATCTGAATAGATTCGAAGAGATTGAAAGGAATTCTTTTGAAAATCAAGACAAATATGTCTCTGATAAAGATGGGAATGTTTTTTGTTTCTATATTGAAAATCCGTTATTCAGAGACCGGATTAATAATATTAATAAACTTCATAAATATACTAATCTGCTCTTTAATCTTGTCAATTCTTTCCAAAGACACAGATCCAAAGTATTGAAGAATGAAATCAAACAAAAGGATTGGTGGAAAAATCGTATCAAAACCCTTGTTGGAAGAAAGAAACAAAAGACTTTTGATCAACAAATCTCTAATCTAGAGAACGAGTTGATTTCTAAGACCGATTTAGCCTTATGGATCATTCCAGATGTTATAAACAACAAAAAGATGTCTAAGACAAGATTAAAATCAAGATTTGGGCCTAAGACTTGTATTCTGAAAAGTCCTTTGTTCAATTCTCTTCTAAATGAACAAATTGATCTAGGCATGGAAGATGAATCTGTCGTAAGATTAGATGAAATGCTTTTCAGAGACAGATTGACTCATTATTTTATATCTCAATGGAAGTGGAAATCTGAGGCATTATATAAGAGATTAAAAAGATTTAAAGATCTCTTATCTCTCATCAACATATTGCAAGATAAGCACGATCTCACTACATATATAGATATAGACCCAGATCTAGTCAATCTTTTCTTTAGAGAAGAAGATAATGAGATCCTAGACGATCTATTCATCTTTTCGGGTCATCGTTTTTCGCGAATCTTTGATGATCAGATTCTAATGTATAAAATAGTTAGCATTCTATTGAAATTCAAAAATCGATTTAGAAAAAAATTGGATAAAGATATCTTTGACGAATGTAAACTCCGGCTACTCTTTATGAATGGAAGGATAGATCTTCCTTATCTCTATAATATTGACGATCTTTTACTTCCTAGAAGGGGCCGGGAATCACAAATTCTCGGATCTATGGGAATTCCCAAATACGTAAAAAGGAAAGAAGAATATCTCTTAGATTCGCCTTTTCGAATACAAGAGACAAGTAAGGGTGAGGAATCGAAAGATTCTAGTAAAATCCAAATAATCAAACGTTTCCTTTGGCCTAGTCATCGTTTAGAAGAATTAGCCTGTATAAATAGATTCTATCTAAACACCAATAATGGGAGTCGATTTACTATACTCAAGATACGCATGTACACCGTTCTGTAGAATAATAAAAAAAGAATAGAATAAACGATCCCTTTTATTAAGATTGCTAAATCGTAGCAATCTTAATGATTCTCATTTATGACAACAACGAATAGATCTTCTATGTATGACATTATTAGAATTAGAGTCTAGGAACCAATTCCCATTAACAGATGCAATGGATTTGAAATTATTCAATGATATCTTTGATCCTAATTCTAAGAATGTTATTAATCCAGACTTATATTACTCAGATCGATGAGTGGATTCTTGAGAATTTTTTATAAAAGAAAATTAGAAAATATTCTTATTATTTTAGGATAAAAAAACATATGTCTCTCAATTCATCATTGATTTCTCGAAAGAAAGATACCGGGTCTACTGAATCTCAAATATCTTATTTGACTGATCTAGTTTCAAAACTAACCTCTCATCTAAAATTGCATCCAAAAGATTATTCTTCGCAAAGAGGTTTGTGGAAATTATTGGGGAAACGCAAGCGTCTCTTAAAATATTTATCCGAAAAGAATATAACTTCTTATACCAGCATAATTCTAACTCTAGGGATTCGGAAATCAGAAAAACGTTGAATTAGATCGAAGGATATATTTCTATTTTTTTATTATTGACTAATTGAATGATTCAGATTCCAATCCTTTACCGGATCTGGAATTCTTGGAAAACAAAGGGGGAATTATTTACGAGTATGATTCTCACAAGAAAAGATACAGTCATTGTGAGTATGGGACCCCATCACCCATCTATGCATGGTGTCCTTCGACTTATTGTTACTTTAGATGGTGAGAATGTTGTTGATTGCGAACCAATATTAGGCTATCTACACAGAGGAATGGAAAAGATTGCCGAGAATCGAACAATCCTACAATATCTTCCTTACGTAACGAGATGGGATTATTTAGCTACGATGTTCACCGAAGCAATAACAGTAAATGCTCCAGAGAAATTAGCAAATATTCAAATACCGAAAAGAGCTAGTTACATACGGATTATTATGCTTGAATTGAGTCGAATAGCTTCTCACTTGTTATGGCTTGGCCCTTTCCTGGCAGATGTTGGCGCACAAACCCCCTTCTTCTACATATTTCGAGAAAGGGAAATGATTTATGATTTATTTGAAGCTGTTACAGGTATGCGAATGATGCACAATTACTTCCGGATCGGGGGAGTAGCTGTAGATTTAGCATATGGATGGGTAGATAAATGCTTAGACTTTTGTCATCATTGTCTCTCAAAAATCGATGAATATGAACGACTTATTACAAATAATCCTATCTTTCTCAAACGGGTAGAAGGGATAGGTTTCATTAGCAGAGAAGAAGCTATAAATTGGGGCTTATCGGGGCCCATGTTACGAGCCTCAGGAATTCAATGGGATCTGCGCAAGGTAGATCATTACGAATGCTATGATGAATTAGATTGGCAAATTCAATGGCAAACAGGAGGGGATTCATTAGCTCGTTATTTGGTACGAATTGGCGAAATGAAAGAATCAATAAGGATTATTCAACAAGCCTTAAGACTTCTTCCAGGAGGCCCATATGAGAATCTAGAAGCTCGACGCCTTGGTCAACAACAAAAAGAAGCAGAATGGAATGATTTTGATTATCAATTTATTGGCAAGAAATCATCCCCTACTTTTAGATTACCCAAGCAAGAGCATTATGTAAGAGTAGAAGCCCCCAAAGGAGAATTAGGAGTCTTTTTAATTGGAGATGGTAGTATCTTCCCCTGGAGATGGAAAATACGTCCGCCAGGATTTATAAATTTGCAGATTCTTCCTCGATTAGTGAAGGGAATGAAACTTGCTGATATTATGACGATATTAGGTAGTATAGATATTATTATGGGGGAGGTTGATCGTTAATATGGTAACTGGTACAAAAGATTTTGAAGGGCGAATATTTGATCTGTTTGATGAATTAGGAGTTTCAAGCGATTCTTTTGAATTGATCCGGATTCTAATATCTGCATTTAGCCTTATCGTAGGAGTAACAATAGGAGTATTAGTTATTGTATGGCTTGAATGAAAAATATCCGCAGGAATACAACAACGTATCGGACCTGAATATGCTGGCCCGTTGGGAATCATTCAATCTATGGCAGATGGAATCAAGCTTTTATTAAAAGAAGATATTGTTCCAGCCAGAGGAGATACTTGGTTATTCAACATCGGACCAGCTGTGGTAGTCATACCAGTCTTCATGAGCTACTTGATTATACCTTTTGGACAAGATGTTATCCTCGCTGATCTAAATATAGGTGTTTTTCTATGGATCGCTATCTCGAGTATTGTTCCCTTAGGTCTTCTTATGGCAGGTTATGGTTCAAATAATAAATACTCTTTTTTGGGTGGTCTTAGAGCTGCTGCTCAATCTATTAGTTACGAAATACCTTTAGCTTTATGCATATTATCAGTATCCCTACGTGTGATTCGTTAAATAGTAACCATTCATTTCTTTAACAAAGTAACTAGATAGTCATTTGGGTAATATCAAACAGCATCTTGCAGTACTTGAATTGAGTCCCAACCTCTACATACAGGAGTGAAAGCGTGTCCGGGCAGTTGAAAGTATGGAATCCCAGGTATCGAACAATTCTCGAAACCTGAAGCGGGGACAATAAAAGATGGAGTTTCATAAGCAAAGTTAGATATGGGCAAAAACACTAATATACAAAAAAGAATCGTAAGAAAAGATAGGAAAAAGAATACTGTAATCAGAATTCTTCTAGCTCTCGTTGAGTAAAGACTTAGCTTTGGTAGGGATGACTAAGCAGTAAATCTTTAAGACTCCGATCTTGAGTATATCCCAATCTATCCTAATTATGACTATTTGGAACGAAGTAATCCTTTCGATAGTTCCACAGTTCAATAGTTCCGTTCTACTAACTATTGCAGATAATTATTGGCATAGTGTATAGTATCAATAATTCTCGTCAAGTAAGAGAGGAGAATTAATTCGGGAACTATTGAGATCAAGAAAAAACTACAACAAGTCTTGTCTTGGGTTATACTAATTAAGGAACTAACAAGGTTGAGATGGATTCAGAAGCCTTTACTCGCGGCAAACAGAATCCCGTTGGCTAATCTTATAAGTCCTTTTAAGAGATTATAAGAGGATAAAATTAGGCTATTAGCAAGCTTTCTTTAGGAAACCTACGAGGAGCCGTATGAATTCTCAGGTTCATGTACGGTTTTGAATTAGAGGTGGTACCAATAACTTAACCTCACCACCGACTATAATTATCTAATAGCTTAAGTACAATTGATATAGTTCAAGCACAATCTCAATATGGATTTTTAGGGTGGAATTTGTGGCGTCAACCTATCGGTTTTATTGCTTTTTTCATATCTTCATTAGCAGAATGTGAAAGGTTGCCATTCGATCTACCGGAAGCAGAAGAAGAACTGGTAGCTGGTTATCAGACCGAATATTCAGGGATAAAATTTGGTCTCTTTTATGTAGGTTCTTACCTGAACTTATTAGTCTCCTCATTATTTGTAACAGTTCTTTATTTAGGTGGATGGGATCTATCGATTCCATTCCTTTCACAGATTGAAATAATTTGCCTTCCCTGGGATTCTATCGGTGGATCTCTTGATACGTTTAGTGTAATACTAGAAATTGTTATCACATTAGCTAAGTCCTATTTCTTCTTATTTGTCTCTATCATGACAAGGTGGACTTTACCCAGAGTAAGAATAGACAATTTATTAGATCTTGGGTGGAAATTCCTTTTACCCATTGCTTTAGGAAATCTGTTACTGACAGCAGCATTTCAGCTATTTCTTAATAATAGTTGATTTCCATTGCTACTAATTCTAATTGAAATCGATTAAATTTGTAACAACTGAGCATTCTTTCTAAGGTTATCTATCATATGTTTTCTATGATGATCGGATTTCAAGATTATGGTCAACGAGCAATTCAAGCTGCTAAATATATTGGTCAAGGATTCACGGTTACTCTAGATCATTTGAATCGTTTACCCACAACTATTCAGTATCCTTATGAGAAACTTATACCATCCGAACGATTCCGCGGACGGATCCATTTTGAATTTGACAAATGTATTGCTTGTGAGGTTTGTGTTCGAGTATGTCCAATCAATTTGCCCGTTGTCGATTGGCAATTAATAAAGAATATTAGAAAGAAACAACTAAAGAGTTATAGTATCGATTTTGGGGTTTGCATTTTTTGTGGGAATTGTGTCGAATACTGTCCAACTAACTGTTTGTCAATGACCGAGGAATACGAACTCTCAACTTATGATCGTCATGAATTAAATTATGATCAAATGTCTTTGGGACGTTTACCCCTTTCGGTCTCCCAGGATTCTGCAATCCAAACAATTTACGCTCTCAATTATTTATCTATGGGAGTCATGGAAAGGCACTCTAATGATCGCACTATCACTCACAATATCAATTGAATTCTGATTCAAAGGATTGATTGACTTTCCAGAAACAATCAAAACTGAGATATTATTGAGTATTTTCAAGTTATCCCTTTCTGATGGGGATAGCTATGCTCTTTCTTCTTTCTATTAGATTTTAAAAGGATAGTATTCAATAGAAATACTAAAAGCTAGGACAAGTAGGAAGAAAAGACTATCTCTATAGATAAATAAAATAATCCATACTTTTTATTACTTTACGAATAGTATGTTGGAAAAGAAATATCTGAATGATCTTGTAAAACGAATCTATTTGAATCAATTCATGGAATCATATTAATATTAATAGAATTAGGCATCCTATCAGGAAGCTTAGGAGTTGTATTACTTGCTAATGTAGTTCATTCTGCCTTTCTACTAGGGCTGGTTCTTATCTGTATATCTCTGTTTTATCTCACATTGAATGCCGATTTTGTAGCTGCTGCACAATTGCTTATTTATGTGGGGGCTATAAATGTCTTAATTGTATTTGCTGTAATGGTTATTGATAAACCAATAGATTCTGATTCTTCATCCACTTCCTGGAATATGGGAGATGCTACTACTCTAGGAGCTTGTACAGGTCTCTTCCTATTATTAACTATTATGATTCGAGATACAGAATGGTCCAAAATCTCTCTGAATCAACAAGCAAAGACTGTTGTTGAAGGAATTTCTAGAAACAATATCCAAAAGATTGGATATGAATTGTTAACAGATTTTCTAGTTCCGTTTGAACTCCTTTCAATACTTCTTTTAATTGCTTTAATAGGAGCGATTACTATAGCTCGCAATCAACAAATAGTCGAGACAAACAAAGAGTCTGCTTCATCGTCCAGGGATAATTCTTTATCTTCGTGATTAATAATTACTCTTAATATCAAATCGATCCTTTTTTTAAAGAGTTAATAAATCATCTAGGTGGGGAGTTAATAGATTATGGTCAAAAATGGATTAATCCTAGGTGCCTTTCTTTATTGCATCGGTTTCTTTGGACTAATTACAAGTCGAAATATAGTTAGAGCACTGATGTGTCTTGAGTTAATCCTTAATGCAGTTAATATAAATCTTGTAACATTCTCTAATTATTTTGACAATCAACAGCTAAAGGGAGAAGTATTTTCCTTATTCCTAATAGCTATTGCAGCTGCTGAAGCTACTATTGGTTTAGCCATTGCTCTAGTTATTCAACGGAATAGAAGATCGACTCGTATTGATCAATTTGATCTGTTAAAATGGTGATTAGTCAAAGAATAATATTCTGAATGATCCAATGTTCGATTAATCCATTTCTATTCTACTAATAGAATGGTACTATTCATCTTGTCTCTATTCGGTCTATTTTCTAAAAACTGAAGAATCATGTCGTATCTATCTCAATCTTTCTTTCACTAGATTTGTTTTGTATCGTGATTATCTATATATTAGATAACTCATTAATTCCAGGGAACGACAGGGTCTTGATAAAGAAAAAAAAGAATCCTAAAAGAATGAAGAATAGGATTTGAAGCAGCATATACTAATCATTTTCATAATAAAGTATATTCGATAATATAATAGGAGTAAAAAAATTCAATGGCACATTCAGTAAAGATCTATGATACATGTATCGGTTGTACCCAATGCGTAAGAGCCTGTCCGACAGACGTATTAGAAATGATACCGTGGGATGGGTGCAAAGCCAATCAAATTGCTTCTGCTCCTAGAACAGAAGACTGCGTGGGTTGTAAGAGATGTGAATCCGCTTGTCCAACAGATTTTTTAAGTGTACGTGTTTATTTGGGAGCTGAAACGACTCGTAGTATGGGTCTAGGATACTAATCTGCCATTTGAGAAGAATCCAAAAGATAAGATTCATTCTCTTTTTAACTCATACTCAAATTTTTGAGCTCAATGCCTTTGAGTATGAGTCGGTATTTTATCATTTCTCAATCTTTATTTACTCATTTTCTTCACTAAATCTTTCTATCCATGATCAGTAATGTACCTTGGTTAACAACAATTGTTCTTTTACCAATTTTTGCCAGTATATTGTTTCCAATGCTCCCCGGAAATGGAAACCGAATCGTTCGATGGTATACACTAGGTATATGTATATTAGAATTTCTTTTAATTCTCTATATATTCTATGGTCACTTTCGTATCGATGATGAATCGGTTCAATTGATAGAGAAGTCAAATTGGATAGGTTCTATTCATTTCCACTGGGTTTTAGGCATTGATGGACTCTCTATGGGTCTTGTTCTATTAACAGGATTTATTACTACTTTAGCAGCTTTAGCAGCTTGGCCAATCACCCAAAACACACGCTTATTTTATTTCCTAATGTTAGCTATGTATACGGGTCAAATAGGATTATTTGTTTCTCGAGACATTCTACTCTTCTTTCTCATGTGGGAATTAGAACTTGTCCCAATTTACATACTTCTATGTCTGTGGGGTGGTAAGAGACGTCTCTATTCAGCTACTAAGTTTATACTATACACAGCTGGTGGTTCTATATTCCTCTTAGTAGGGTCTCTAACCATGAGTTTTTATGGGACTGGGGTACCTTCTTTTGATATTCAAGACTTAACTAATAGATCATATCCGATGGCATTGGAAGTTCTCTGTTACTTAGGATTTTTAATAGCTTATGCCGTAAAATTGCCAATTTTTCCCTTTCACACTTGGTTACCGGACACACATAGCGAAGCACATTATAGTACATCTATGTTGCTCGCTGGAGTGTTATTAAAAATGGGAGGATATGGATTGATTCGAATCAATATGGAACTGTTGCCTAATGCTCATTCTATATTTGCTTCATGGTTAGTTCTATTTGGAGCGTTCCAAATCGTGTATACATCCCTGATTTCTTTAAGTCAGCAGAACCTTAAGAGAAGAATAGCATATTCGTCGATTTCACATATGGGTTTTGTTATAATTGGAATTGGTTCTTTAAGAAATATAGGTCTTGATGGAGCTGTCTTACAAATGATCTCTCATGGATTAATAGGTGCAGCATTATTCTTCCTTGCAGGAACTTGTTATGATAGAACACATACATATTCTCTCGATCAACTAGGAGGAATAGCTATCCGAATGCCTAGGATATTCACTATGTTTAGTATTTTTTCAATGGCATCTCTTGCATTACCGGGCATGAGTGGATTTGTATCAGAATTGATGGTGTTCTTAGGAATAATAACTAATCAGAGTTATTCAGTCCTATTTCGATTATTAGTTACAATAGTTGAGAGTATTGGTATAATATTGACTCCGATTTATTTACTATCAATGTTACGCAGAATATTTTACGGCTATAGAATATCCAATTATTCAGATCCGTATCTGATCGATATTGGACCGCGAGAGATATTTATTTTAATTTGTTTCTTTCTCCCAATTCTCGGTATTGGGTTGTATCCAAATATTGTTTTACCTTCATGGAATAAGAAAATATTATCTATTTTATCTCAATATGATTTTTTCAAATAGATAATATTTTGTTGAATCAGAAACGAGACTCTTTTTTTTTTTCAGTTCTATAATCTATTATTGAAGATTGTTCTATTATTACTACTTGATAGAAACCCTTTATTCCTATTAATATCAATAAAAAAATAAGTAAAGTCCTATTATTCTTTCAATAAATAGGAATAAGGAACCGATATGACGATTCCCTATCTCAAGAGACTAATTCTAATTGATTTTATATTTGAGCAAATGGTTTCAGATATTTTTCTTTTGTTAATTCACTCTTTCTCACTCCATCCCTAAATCAACCATCCATAATTGTGTAAACCGATTCCCGATAGATTAACCCCTAAGAAACAAACCCGAACCAGGAAGAATCCTGTAGATGCTACAATTGCCGGCCCCTTTCCTTGCCAGCTATTAGTTATTTTGATATGAAGATAAATAGCATATATGATCCAGGTGACTAATGCCCAAGTCTCTTTTGGATCCCAACTCCAATAAGATCCCCAAGCTTCATTAGCCCACACTGCTCCGGAAAGAATACCAATAGTTAGAAAGGGAAATCCTAGGCTTATAAGTTGATAACTCCATTGATCGAATCGGTGGATTGACTGGCATTTCTTCGAATTCCAAGATAACCAATAAAAAGATTTTCTTAGATTATTATCTTCTTGTTTATAAGAATCTTTATCAATTTTTTTCAAGAAGATAAAAGTTAATAGATTCTGACTTCTTTTGCCCACAGAAGGATCTGTTCCTTTGTCATAGAGAATAACCAATGAAGATATTGCTAACAAAGATCCACATAATAGGGTTGCATAACTTAACAGCATCATACTTACATGCATCATTAACCAATGGGATTGCAAAGCAGGTACTAATCTTGTAGATTGTTGCATTTCGTCCGAGAGACATAGAGTTGCGAAACCATGAGTCAACATGGCACTTGGTGCTGTGAGTGCTCCTGACCACCCATTCTGATTCTTAACTGCTAGAATTATGTGGAGTAAGGAAAAGCTCCACGAGAGAAACATAGATGATTCATATAAATTGCTCAATGGCAGATGTTGAGATTGAATCCAACGAATCGTGGTAGATCCCGTTATACAGATGAAAGCAATTATCATACCTTTTCCGCTTAAACGACCTAATCTCTCTATCTTAAAAAATAAACTTACCCACTGAAACAAAGTAACGGAAAGAAGTATAAGAAAAGAGATGTGAGTAAATGTATATTCTATATTGGTGTACATAATGGAAATATCCAGTAAATTAACAAGATTCAATCAGTATTCTTACTCTTAAAGATTGAAAGTATATAATTTGAAACGATTGAATCTATTTCTTGTCTAGAAAGCCAATAGTTCTAATACCTCTAGTAGTTGATGGTCATCTTTGATCGCGAAATAATGCCGCTACTCGGATTCGAACCGAGACGCTCTAGCACTGCTTCCTAAGAGCAGCGTGTCTACCTATTTCACCATAGCGGCTTATTGCTAATCGAATATAATAATACCATCTTATTAAGTGACTCGTCAATCTTCTAGATCTTTCATTGATATTACGGAGAGAATAGATAAAAGGATGCATAGACAGCGGATCTTATGCTCTCTGCAACCATTATTTCTATATATTTATAAGCTTGATTTATGATTCATTGCTATAATGATACGAAAAGAACGGGATATAGCGTAGCTTGGTAGCGTGCCATCTTGGGGTGATGGAGGTCGCAGGTTCAAATCCTGCTATTCCGAATAGGATAGAATCTTTTTGGTCATTAAACTAATAGTATCATAACAAATAGAATATCTTGGTTTTTCAGAATAGAGTATAAGATTGAATGAGATATATTACAATCTTCTTATTTAGAAAGATATAGAGAAAATAAACCTTTTCTCCTTCTCTATTATCCATATGATCGTGATAGACGTTTATCTATACTTTCTCTGTTTTTTGCTTAGAATCTTTCTTCTTTCTCTTTCTGCACTGATTCAAAAGATGGAAGGTTGTCAAACTTTAAAGATCTTACTTCTGAATCAATCTTATCTTAGATTGATTATTCATTGAATTGACCTCTTAGTGGAGTACAAGATCTTTATCGTATATATTATCTTCAAAGACTAGATTGAAAGAGTTACTCTTCTATTTTCCCTGATCAACATCTTATTACTACTGTTTAAACATAAGGAGGATATCTTTGAGCAATACTCTATTTTTCTTCTTTAAAATTCTTGTTATTATTTGAATCATCTTTTGATCTATTCCCTATTCAGAATATTTATTGGAACTCGCGTCTTGTTATAATCATTCTGTCTGGATTCTCCCTTTCACCAGACAGACAGTTTATGCGTTTGTTTTGAACCATATCACCTATTTGATTTATTACTAGAATCTCTTTGTTTTCCTATTAATCTTCAATCTTTTTTGATTGGTTCATAATTTCTTTGATTCGTAACTATATAATAAAAACTCTTTGAACGGCCAGTCAAAATGGATCGAGCTAACGAAAACGCTTTTGATGCTATTTGATCGATTTTAGACTTCCAAATATGATTACGGATCTTTTTCTTTGATCTGGAAGTACGTTTCTTTGGGACTGCCATAACGAAGTATATTTTTTTGGGTCTATTGTTGAAATTGAGAGAGATTCTATAACAAGATTGATACGTATTGATAGAATGAATATAATCAAAAGAAAAATAATTACAAACAGAAAAAAAGGATAATAATCGAGAATATTAGTTCTTCAAATAGAATCTCATTACTCGTCTAATTATGATAGTGGGATTAACTAACTGATCGATTCGTTTCGATTTGAAGAAATAGAATCTACTACAAATCGAATGAAATCTTGTCTGTATCCCAATTTCTTACGTGTTTTTTTCTTAGAATGTATTTTTTGCATTATTCTCTTTTTATCAAAGCAAGGATGTAGGACCCGTCCCCTAACAATTGCGTTGCTCAGCCAAGGGTGTCCAAGATCAATCTTAGATCCTTCACAAATTAATAGAACTCTATACATCGATATCTTGGTATTAGGCCTTAAGATGTTAGGATCAGTTAATGCAAAACGGCGAATGTCATAAAATCTTCCTGGTTCTACTCGGAGTTGTTTGCCCCCAGTATCAATTATTGCATATTTATTCATCATGGTCCTTTTGTTTTAAACGAGTCAATAAGATAAGTTAATCAATTTTATTAAGATTAAATAAGAGACTTGAATAAGTATCTCCGACGTATTTGATTCTTGTCAAGTTTCGATATCAAGATTCGATTGAGAGAAATAGAAACTAGATTATTTTTCTCGATAAAGGAAGATCTTTGATATTTGTATATATTTTATTTCCTTTTTAATCTAAAAGATATTGACAATATAATCTATATTTATGGAATCATTATATACATATGCCTGGATTGTTCCTGCATGTCCATTCGTAACTTCCGGCTTGATTGGATTAGTTTCGTTTATCTTTCCAAAAGTAACTAAAGACCTTCGTCGTGTATGTGCTATGTTTAGTATTCTTGCATTAGCTGTAGCAATGTATATCTCTTTTAATCTATTTAAGCAACAGATTGTTAATCATTCAACTTATGAGCATTCATGGTCATGGATCTTCAATGATGATATTTCTATAAGGATGGGCTTTGTTTCCGATCCACTTACTTCGATCATGTCAATACTAGTTACTACTGTAGGTATTTTGGTTATGATTTATAGTGATAGTTATATGTATCATGATCAAGGATACGTAAGATTCTTTGTTTATTTGAATTTATTTGCTGCTTCCATGTTAGGATTAGTCGTTAGTCCCAATTTGATACAGATTTACATATTCTGGGAATTGGTTGGGATGTGCTCTTATTTGTTGATAGGCTTTTGGTTTGCACGACCAAGTGCCGCCAATGCTTGTCAGAAAGCTTTTGTAACTAATCGTATAGGAGATTTCGGATTATTATTAGGCATATTAGGGACATATTGGATAACTGGTAGCTTTGAGATCCGTGAATCGTGTGATTGATTCAATGAATTAACTTCTAACAATAGTGTTAATTATTCTTTTGCTAACATATGTGCTATCTTACTATTCTTGGGTCCGGTAGCTAAATCTGCACAATTCCCACTGCATGTCTGGTTGTCCGATGCTATGGAGGGACCCACTCCTATTTCAGCTCTTATACATGCTGCTACTATGGTAGCAGCTGGAATTTTCTTTGTAGCTCGGATATTTAAGCTTTTTGAAGATCTACCTTTAAGCATGAATATCATATCTTGGATAGGTGGAATAACCGCCTTATTAGGGGCAACATTAGCTCTTGCTCAAAAAGATCTCAAAAAGGGTTTAGCTTTTTCTACTATGTCTCAATTAGGATATATGATTTTGGCTTTAGGGATCGGTGCTTATCAATCTGCTTTATTTCATCTTATTACACATGCTTATTCTAAAGCTTTATTATTTTTAGGGTCTGGTTCAGTAATTCACTCGATGGAACGATTTGTTGGATATTCTCCCAATAAGAATCAGAATATGCTCTTGATGGGTGGTTTAAGAAGATATATGCCAATTACTGGAACAACTTTCTTACTAGGTACTTTATCTCTTTGTGGTATACCGCCTTTAGCCTGTTTTTGGTCTAAAGATCAGATTATTGTAAAGAGTTGGATCTATTCTTCTTCGTTTGGATGTATAGCTTCATCTACAGCGGTTTTGACTGGGTTTTACATGTTTCGTATGTATCTTCTTACATTTGAAGGTGAGTTCCGCGCCAATCGTAGTGATAGAAATATTCTTTCACTTGTCAATAACAATATTATTTGGGGTAATACCCAAATGACAGAAGAAAAGAGTAACCTTTCTTCATCTTTATGGAATAAACTAATTGATTCAAGTAAAAATCCTATCAAAGGATATAAAGAAAAGAATTCCTTGACTTCTAAAGCCTCTTATTCTTCGGAGTCTATCTACCCTAAAGAGTCAAACTCTTTGATGATCTTACCTTTGATGATCTTGTCAATACCAACATTATTGAGTGGATTGATAGGAATTCATTTCTATCAAACAGAGACTGGTCTTGATTCGCTTTCGGAGTGGTTAATTCCTCTTAGGGGTATTTCTCAGTATGAAGAGAATCCTGATAATTTAATACAAGTCTTAATAGATTCGATAGGTTCAGTTAGTTTATCCGTAGTTGGAATATCTATTTCCTATATTATTTATGGACCTAAAAAATATAGACTTAGAAAAAACCCATATATATCTAAACAAGGGTTGGATTCATTTTTATTCTTTCTTCAAGATTGGTCAGAAAATCGGGGTTACATTGATTATTATTATGATAGATTCTTCATAAGAGGTATCCGTTCTGTGAGCAAGCTTATTTCAATATTTGACAAATGGGTAATTGACGGAATGATTAATGGTATCGGTATCTCGAGTTTCTTAGGGGGAGAGAGTGCCAGATACGGGGAAGGCGGGAGAGTATCCTCTTATTTATTCGGATTAATCATTGGGATCGTTCCATTGTTAATTGTTTTCGTTTCTCTCGTTTCCTAAGAGTCTTGCAAGAGAAGATATTGCTTCTACTTCTAGAAGTAGAAGAATCCTGTGACTATTCTACTATGTTTCTCGGAAAAGGAGAAATAGAAACTAGTGATTGTTGATTGATCGATATGCATCTTAGGGGGGGGGGCTGGTGCGTAAGATCTTAGTCATGATTGATCGCCCCCCCCCCCCGAATCAGGGGCTCTATCCGAGGAGGCAGAGGGGATTGCTATCACTACCGCTTCGTCCTATAATAAGAGTTAGGGTGTACGCGAGGTTTATGAAGTCCCGAAGG